TTCATTCTTCATTGGTTAATTGCAATTAATATATTTAGAATTATAATTAGATTTCATATCTTTTATTAGTCTTTTTCATATTTGCGAAAAGAAAAAAAAGAGATCGTTGGAGCAATCCATATTCGTGACGCAACTGTTGTTACATTAGATCCCCCCAAGAGTTCTTTCCTTATGGAACTACAATACAAAACAAAGATGGGATTCTTTAATATGGAAAGAATATAGAACCTAAAAGGGTATAGAACCTAAAAGGGTAATAGAAGTTGCTCTTCTTTGAATCGAGTTGGTCCGAAATCAAATTCAAATAAAGAAATAAAAGAAAATGAAAATATTCAATATTTTGATATTTTTTGAAAAAGTCAAGGCTTTCTTTTTTTTTTTAGTGTCCGTCTATAATGACTGATAAATCAAGAACTTTCAATTGGAACTAAACGAATTCTTTCAATTTGTTTTTCTTACCGTCGTATCTGGATTGAGACTTAGGTAAATGTTTTATTCATATATGTAGTAAAAGAACATATCTAATTTAGCTCTTTCATGCCTATTCTAACTAGTTATTTTGGTTTTTTACTGGCTGCTTCAACTATAACCCCAGCTCTATTTATTGGTTTGAACAAGATACGACTTATTTGAAATGAATGAAATTCAATAAACAATTTACAAAAAGAAAAATCAAAGTCTCTCATAATATTTCATTTCAGGTATTCTATGGTTCCTTCCCGCGTCAATTGCCAATTCCTGTTCATTGAGATTCACGGATAATTCAGATTAATATTTAGGGATAGATCTTACCTCTCTTTTTATTCCCTAAAACAAATCGAAATGATTGAAGTTTTTCTATTTGGAATCGTCTTAGGTCTAATTCCTATTACTTTAACAGGATTATTTGTAACTGCATATTTACAATACAGGCGCGGTGATCAGTTGGACCTTTGATTGAGTAACATCTCTGTTTTTGATTGACCTCCTCCTTGTAGGAGGTCAAATTTCAGTTGCAATTCTACTTTGTTTTGTTAAATTATTTCATTTTAATTCGACATAAAATAAACGGAATCACGCTCTGTAGGATTTGAACCTACGACATCGGGTTTTGGAGACCCGCGTTCTACCGAACTGAACTAAGAGCGCTTTCTTATATCATATCCTATAACAGTAGATACGATTGTAAAGAAAAGTATTTTTTTACCCCGGAGGATTCTTGTGTACATATAGTATGTAAAAATGAAAGATTATGTCCAAAAATTCCCGATCTTACTCAATGAATCCCTCGTAACTGTCCATAGGAGAAAGAATAGGTAGGGATGACAGGATTTGAACCCGTGACATTTTGTACCCAAAACAAACGCGCTACCAAACTGCGCTACATCCCTTTTAAAAATTGTTGTACAGTGTCATTGTATAAGATCCATGTCTTGTTTTCCACACATCCTTCTTTTTTGCTCTTATAGGTAGAGAATGTTCTTGTCATCTTTTTTAGGGGGGCGGCAAAATTTAATCTGCTGGGTCGTTGTACATATGCATTTTAGTTAGTAATTCCTAATTCTAATTTCATTTCAAGCAAAAACAAATGATCTTGAACTAAAAGATCGGGTTATCTATGATCTATGTATTAGAATATCGAACTAGAACTATATATGTATTACAATATACAATACAAATAAATAATTCAAATAAATAAGAAAAAAGAAATAAAAGAAGAAGGAGGATTTTCAATGCGAGATATCAAAACATATCTCTCAACGGCACCTGTGCTAACCACTCTATGGTTTGGGTCTTTAGCAGGTCTATTGATAGAAATTAATCGTTTATTTCCGGATGCCTTGTCATTCCCTTTTTTTTAATCCTGTTTTAATTCTTGTATTGATCTGTGAAGAAATGAAGAATATTTGAGATACAATTCTACGTAACATGTCTCCAATTTTGCTCCCTTTTTCTTTCCTATCCTAAAAAAAAAGAAAGAGAAAGAGTTTATCGAACTTCAGTCAAAATACAGTGAATCTACGATAGAATTTTGGGGAAAAGAAATGGAAATGTGGATCCAGTCGTTTAGGGGCGGTTACACGAAATTCTAATATAGAAAGAAGAAAATACTGAGATTAGGATAGGAATAATTCCTAGTTAGAAAAAATTGTATTAATTAATTATTACGATATTCTTAATATTCTTCTATTAATGAATATGACTCTCTTTCTTTATAGTTATAGTTATAGTAATTAATAGTGATTATCTTTTCTATTATAGTACTTCGAAGTCATTCGAATTCTAATAATTCGAAAAAGAAAAGATTTACGAATTTTATTTCTAGTTAGTAACTCTTATTAATATAGATATAGAATATAGATTCTTTTTTTATTTTCTTTTTCTTTGGTTTGGGTCAAAAAGAAAATGAAGAGAGTTCTAAAGTGAAGTCGATCCAAAATGAAAAGGAGGTTCATGGCCAAGGGTAAAGATATCAGAATTATAGTGATTTTGGAATGTACCTGTTGTGTTCGAAAGGGTGTCAATAAAGAATCGCCGGGCATTTCTAGATATATTACTCAAAAGAATCGACACAATACACCCAATCGATTAGAATTTAGAAAATTTTGTCGCTATTGTCAAAAGTATACGATTCATGGGGAAATAAAGAAATAGATGGAACGGAATGCGTGTGTGATTTTTCCAAGTAGCGGGAAGAGTAAGAACTTTACATCTTAACATTAACATATATAATACAAACCAAATCCTATTTTGGTCGAATCTTAAATGAATAAGAAAAAAAATAGAATTCTATTTTCTAGATCCTTTTATATATAAGGAATAAACAAACAAGGAATAAGCAAACCATGGATAAATCCAAACAACCTTTTCGTAAATCCAAGCGATCTTTTCGTAGGCGTTTACCCCCAATTGGATCGGGGGATCGAATCGATTATAGAAACATGAGTTTAATTAGTCGATTTCTTAGTGAACAAGGAAAAATCTTATCTAGACGGACGAATAGGTTGACCTTGAAACAACAACGATTAATTACTATTGCTATAAAACAAGCTCGTATTTTATCTTCGTTACCTTTTCGTAATAATGAGAAACAATTGGAGAGAGTGGAGTCGATCCCTAGAACTACTGGTCCTAGAACCAAAAATAAATAGAGATACTCCTCAAAACTCCAATAGGGAATCAAGCTCATATTAATGTTTTGCTCGAAAAAAAAAATAGAATCCAGATTTGATTCTTGTATTCTAAAAAAGGAAAAATGGGGAAGAAATCTTTTTTTCTTGAAAGATGTTCGTTTATTCCTACTACTCAAATCTTAATCTCTTTTTCTTCTATCTTCCCGGAGTCCATTCTCCGGGAAATCCTGTTTCAATCATTCTTGTTTCCTGTATAATAGATTCTATTAAGATTCTTTTATTCCTTTATTTGATTTGTATTTGATTTTATTTGAAATTATATCAAAACAATTCTTATTTGATAGGGCTATTTGCGCAAGTATTTTACGATTCAGAAGCAATTGTCTCTTGTACAGATTGTGGATGAATAGGCTATAACTATAGAATATTCTATCCTCACGAGTTACCGCATTTATCCGAGTGATCCACAAACGACGAAAATCTCTCTTTTTCCTGCTCCTATCTCGATGAGAGGAAACCAAAGCTCTCATTCTTTGTTGAGTAGTCGTTCGAGTAAGTCTTGAATGAGCCCCTATAAAGGTTGATGCAAATAAACGAATCTTTTTTCGACGTCTTCGAGCTGTATATCCTCGTTTAACTCTGGTCATTGAATCAAATGAAACTTTCTTGAATAACTAATTGATTTCTCTTCTTTCAGTCATCCTTTCCCTCCGGTCGATTAATAACAAAACGGATTCTTCCGATATATAAAATATAAATTCCAATGGCTTTTGCGACTATGACCTTCCCGACCACGATTTTTTCTTTCTTCATTTTTTCTTTCTTCAAAGTATCTCGCCTGGAAATAATAAATTCGACTGCTACTAAAGAAAAAAGAATAGTGGGTTCCCTCGTTTCTATGGCAACTTCTGAAACGGTGAGGTCCTCTCTATACACCGGAGCCTCTTCTTTCATTTCATCGAATCTTATTGTGAACTTGTATAGTTCACACTCTTTGGCTCTACCCATCCATTTTTCAATTCTAATTAGAAAGTAATAGTCCTTTTCACAAAAAAGCTATCCATACAGTGACGGCATTTAATTCTGAAAGTTGGCTACGTAGCTGACCCTGTTAGTCCGTTTTTTCAAGAATAGGAATAGGAACATAACCTTTTTCCTCCGCTTAATGGATAACTATTTGTTACCAATGGAGAATTCCTTCTCATCTCAAATGGAGTGATTGGATTTGCACCAATAGAAACCATAAATTCATAACATAATTAGGTAGATTATAGATCTTCATTTTTATCTATTTATATAATAGTCAATTAGATAGCCGTCTTCCACTCTATCTATCCTAATTCATCGGTAGTGGTCGTTGATACTGGAAAAGATTTTTGCATTTCTTCAAACTCATGATCTGAACTGAACGAGTCGCACATACACCCTAGTACATGTTCCTCGACGCTGAGGACATCCTCGAAGAGCGGGAGATTTCGTGACATTTCTTATTGGCTGTCTTGCGTTTCTAATAAGTTGTTTAATGGTTGGCATGGCATGTCTATAGAATCTCATTCTAGATAGAATAGAGCGGGTTGGCTTAGATCGATCTTAACCTGATGGTTGATGATTATGAATGATTTCTATTCACACGGAAATCTCAAATCTTGAAACGGAATTCGTATATTTATACGGAATTCCCAGTATTTTAATTTTCGACCGCTACAAGATCAACGATGCCATGAGCTTGGGCTTCTGTTGCTGACATAAAAACATCCCTTTCCATATCTTCGGATATAACCCATAAAGGGTTGCCCGTTCTTTGTACATAAACTTTTGTGAGAGTTTCGCGAAGTTTCAATAGTTCTTCTGCTTCCAGGATAAATTCCCCTGCTTGTGCCTCGTAAAAAGAACTAGCAGGTTGGTGAATCATAACCCTGATGATATTGATATAACATCATGAACGGTTCTTCTATCTATATATCGCACGATTGGGTTAAAGTAAGGGGGAATAAAAATAACAATAAAAAATAAAAAATAGAATTAAACAACCGTACGGGCATCTTTTGTACATTGCATACGGCTCTGCAATGGAATTTCTTTTTTCGATAGAATTGATTCTATCAAAAAGAAGAAATAGAACCCATCCGATCCAAATCGTTAAATGATCCATTTACCACCCTTCCTTTCGTAGTAGTAAAAAAGATACTATGATGGTTCTGTTGCTTTATATATTTATCTCGTCTGTGGTTTGTTTAGCAATCCCAAAGTTTCTTTTTGATACGATCCAAGAAGGAGAAAATGATTTTTTCCATTTTTTTGACTCTTTCTCTCATAACATAAAAAGAAGAAAGATACTTCTGGTGTGGAAGAATAATGGTTTGTGACGCTGAAATTGACTCTTGCTTGACACATAAATCAAATTGGGAATAACTCTTCTTTCATACTACTATCTCGATACAAAATCTCATGTTAGAAAAAAAAACAATAATGGTTTGTTCATATCGAACTCGAAGTGCCATGCTATTATTACTTATTCTTTATTTGATTCATATTCGATACAGCGAAGGCATAGTATTCTTTTTTTTCTCAAAGAAAAAAACTCATTGGCGCCAAGCGTGAGGGAATGCTAGACGTTTGGTAATTTCTCCTCCGACCAGAATGAAAGATCCCATTGAAGCGGCTAATCCCATACATATTGTATGTACATCCGGTGACACAAATTGCATAGTATCATAAATGGCTATTCCTGGTATTACCCATCCGCCTGGAGAATTTATAAACAAATAAAGATCCCTAGTATCATCTTCTATGCTGAGATATACCATGAGACCAACAAGTTGATTCGAGATCTCACTATCAACCTCTTGGCCTAAAAAAAGTAATCTTTCTCGATGAAGTCGGTTGATTAGGGCAAAATTGTATCCCTGAGGAACCGTACGTGCACCTTTGGATGCATACGGTTCGAAAGAATTGCGAAAAAAAGAATCAATGTGTCGATTCCAGTCCTATTTCTTTTTCCTTTTTTACATTCTAGAATGGGAAGGAGGGCAAAACTCATGTAAAAAAGAAAAAAGAATTTTATGAACTTATTGAACTAACTTCTCATTGATGTATTGTTTCATCGAGATTCAAATAACGATGTAATTTTCTTGTTCCTGAATGGGCCCTTTCAATTCTTTTAGGTTCTTGTTCTACTCCGGGGGAAGATTTTCCCGAATTCCATTTGCGCATATAGGTCAAATGATTCCAGTACCACTGTTTGATACCTTTCCCCAAAATATTCTATGTATTCATCATACTACTCCATTGGTAGGCAGTTTTATATAATCCCTATAGTAAGTCTAAGAATAGTCTATGATAAAAGTGGTAATCGTGTAATCATCATCTATTCTACATAATAGATTATATTATAAGATTCTATTCTAGTTCTATTTATAGTAAGTTCTATTATATTCTATTTCATTACTTAAGAATTTAATTTTATTAAGAATTTAATTAAATTTCTATTTTATTTTTCTATTCTTTATTTAATATTTCTAATATTTCTTATTTATATTACTACATTTACACTCCCATTATATTACTTTTACTTACTTTTACTCTTACCATTTCCAATTTGGTATTCTTTGAACGGAGCCTGGATACTTTATTTTATCAGTCCAAGTAAACCATCAATTATTTGAATTGATAATATTGATCCCCAATAGGAATTATTGTGCTTCACGCTCCGAATTATTGATGATTCAATCAATACAATATTGAATATATCTTTATTGGATTGGGCGAAACAGAGAATACTCGATCGGGGGAGATAACGGGGAAATACCATATGACCAATATGTCTGACAAGTCGCACTATACGTCAACCCAAGCTGCATCTTCCTCTCCAGGACTCCGAAAAGGTACTTTTGGAACACCAATGGGCATTAAGATAAAGAAAAAAATGAAGTACTATACTTTACTTTAATATGGAAACGTAACAATGGTTTGTTTTATTGTCTTCATCATTTTTTCTCTTTCTTTTCTATTTTGATATTCTATATATATTTCTTTTTTCTTTTTATATCTTCTTTTATATCTTCTATTTTCTATATATTCTATTTTTATATCTTTTAATCTTCTTTCTATTTAGAATCTTATATTCTTAGATTATCTTATATTATATTATATATTCTATAAAAATATATTCTATAAAATAAAATAGAACTTAATACTTAATATTCTTATATAGATAATAGATAGGACTGGAAGGTTCATAGAGGAAGACAGAATGAATAAAGAAAAATTATAACGAACGGGATCGATCGGATTAGCCGATTGTTCGAATGATTTCGAATTATAAAAAAGTATCTATGCATTATTTTTACCTCAAAATCCTCCCATTGCGTATTGGTACTTATCGGGT